TTTCGGGTTTTATTTGGTTTTATTTATATTGATTTTTTTTATTCAATCCTTAGTTGACTTGGAATTTCGTATAACCCTTCCCTTGTAATATATCTTGTATCCATTTCGGTTTTTTATTTCACTTTTTGTATGGATTTCTATATGTATTTATCTATTTTAATTTATATATTCTATATGTTTGTATAATATGTTTGTATACATATTTTTCTATATTCTGTTTATATATATCATATCGGACTTTTTCTATATTTTTCTATATCGATATAGATCTACAAATCTACATTTATAATCTATATTCTGTTTATATAGAGATAATATAATGTATTAAATTCTTATATCTATTAGAATCTATTCTAATAGAATAGATTTTAAAAATAAATATTTTTATTTAAGAATGGAATCTGAATTCTAAAAAAAGAATATTAATATCTAAATAAATAATATAAAAAACTTAAAAAATTTAACTTCTATTTCAGGTTCGTTATTCTCTATCGAATCGAATGTATAATAGAATGTATAAATTATTCTTTACTTTAGAATTTATAAGAGTCTCGAATCTGAAAGAATTTCGAATTGAAATTTTAGATTATTATTATTTATATTGATTATATTGATATTATCTAATTATATATATTGTATATTGAAATATTGAATTGAAAACCTAGAAAAAAAGATTTGAAAAATGGCACGTTTTGTGTAATCTCACTATAGTAATTAGTAATTATTTTTTGTAATTAGTAATGGCTTTTTTTCAATCGGGAGAGATGGCTGAGTGGACGAAAGCGTCGGATTGCTAATCCGTTGTACGAGTCATTCGTACCGAGGGTTCGAATCCCTCTCTTTCCGGTTCTGTTGATGATTTACTATTTTTTTCTCTTTCTAATTTCTTGAATTCTTTTTATTTCATTATATTATAAAATAAAAAGACACTAAAAAAAGTAAGGAAACTCCTCTTTTAGTCTTCACGTCCAGGATTCCGTCCTGGGTCATTAGATAGAAATCCGAAAATGAAGAGAGAAACAAAGAATATCACTACTGTGTAAACGAAGAGTTTGAGAGTAAGCATTACACAATCTCCAAGATCTTTTTGGGTAAAAAAGAGAATAGATTCCCCCATATGTTCTATTTGGACACCGAGAATTTAAGTAGTTTCTGTAAATCAAAAAAAGAAGAAAAAAAAATGCATTTGTTAAGTGTTAGGAGTCTTCTCTCTTTTATTATCAAATATAAACAACCGCTTCCTACCCACAATTTTTGTTGAAGACCTCACAAGGTCTTTCACGGAAATTGTTGTTAGAACCAGAAAGGAAGTGATTCCAAGTTTTCGAGGCTATCCTACCCAAGACTTTTTATAGGTGAAATTGGAATGGAGAGGTACTACTATAAGATATATCTGATCTGTTCATTTATTTAGTATAACCATATTAGACTTTTTTCTTTTCTCGAATAACTCGTTCATTTTTCTAGGACAATATTTGAAATCTCATCGAAAACTGACAGCAGCTTGCCAAACAAAGGCTAGTAGAAAAAAGAGTAGAGGTATGACTGGCATAAAATCGACGATTGGACTCAAAAATGCGTAGGCCTCGGGCAATTTGGCGAATAAAAAACTACTCGAAGAAAGGGCAGAATTAAGACAAATACAGATCAAACTAAAGATATTAAACATAGCAGACATCTTTTTTTTTTTAAGATTATTGCATTTTGATTGAGTTATTGATATAAGATAAGCGAAAAATGAAGAAAGCAAAGTCGATCAAAAATCCTTTCTTTTTTTTTTTGAACTTACTCAATCAAAAACTCTTCCATTCTCACACTCTAATCAAAAGAGAATAGAAAAAATCATACTTTCATACATTATCTTAATTAAATTATATGTAATGATCAAGAAATTCAGTTTAATTATATACCTACACGTGTGAAAATCCTAATAACAATCGACGGAATTCTATATAGATTTTGTCGGGAATTGACGAACAATCAATAACAATATTAGTGTAGAGTAGAAATTTAAGTGGGGCGTGGCCAAGTGGTAAGGCAACGGGTTTTGGTCCCGCTATTCGGAGGTTCGAATCCTTCCGTCCCAGAGCATCCGGATTCTATGCCTAAAATTTAAGAGACTGTTTGTAATCTGTAACCTAAAGTGTAGTCTTATATAGTATAAATAAAATAGATAGAATATAGATAATTTTTTTCTTCTTTAGCCTTTTTTATTTAAAGATTCGTTTATGAATTCTATCTTTTTCACAAACGGAATTGGATTCAAAAACACACACAGATATAACGGAATCGAATTGTGATCTAATATAGGCAAGATAAGATAATAGATTGGTTCTTTAAATTTCAATTACAACAATTAATAGAATAAAAATATACTAATAGTTATGTTAACATTAATAGAATTCTCAACGATACAACATTCCTAATCAAAATGTGAAAGCAATTCTATATTCTCTATCCCTTAAATGAGGCAGCGAAATTCGAAATTCTTCGTATTGTGTATCTGGATTCGAAACAAGAGTCTATTTTAGTTCTTATATGGATTGAATATTGTTGATATTGAATTCAATAGGATTAAAGTTCCTATGTTAACTATGTTGAGGTAAAATAATAAGGAAGAAAAAATATTGAATTTAGGTCTGTTTTGTACCTAGACAGTTTCTAATTGTGAATTGTGTATTAAATAAATGTAAATAAAAAGGGCGCTTTTTTTTGGGGGGGGTTCTGATTCCTGATACCTATCGAGAACTGGGCGGGGGTAGATAAGAATTAATCAAAAAAAAAAGGTGTCGATTTACATATCTACCAAAATCTCATTTCAAATCGAATTCTCAAAAAATGAAGTTTCAAATTACATATGGAACTTCATTTTTAGGTATTTCATATTTTGTTCTTTATTTGATAATTTTATAACGAATGAATAAGTCAAAATATATGTACTGGTTGAAAGGGAAGGTGATTCAGACATTATATTCGTCTTAATGGAAATTTTAGTGAACCCCAAAAGAAATACGTAACGTATAAAATGAGGAAATATTCCTATCTTATTTATATAACCTTTGATCTCAGTAAGAAGGGTTTACTATTTTTGTAAAAAAAATAAGATTTGTTTTTCCAAGTTATCCTTTCGATATACCAATTGGTTTTATTTAAATCATTAATGCTGAGTGCTATAAAAAAGCTGTATGTATTTTTGGCTTTTTTTTATTGTAAATAAATGTAAAAAAATACCAATCAATAAGAAAATCCCAATAATGATGTTGAATTAGGAATCTTTTGTCCATTTATTAATTTATCTTATATCTTATATTCTATATAAACTTAAACTATCTCAACAAAATTTTGATAGAATTTCATTAATAGATCATGAAATCTATCCGTATATTATTTAATGTAAAGAATCGAATAGAATATATTAATAAAAAATATATAATATATATAAGAATATATATCTTTTAATATAGAAATAGAATTTAATATAGAAATAGAATAAATATTAAGTATAGATTTTTATGTACGTACCAACTAAACCAATGACTATTCATGATTCCATATTGAATCAATTGCATACCCGTTCAAAAATTCAGGAATGTTATGGTAAAACTTCGTTTGAAACGATGTGGTAGAAAGCAACGTGCGACTTGAAGGACATGATCTGGTGTGGATTTTTAGATCCATCATTCTTTATATAAAAGGTGCTCTTGGCTCGACATCCTCTGTTCTGTTAGACTAGGACCCACACTTTTTTTATTGTGTTGTAGTTAATTTTAACTAGTACATGATGGAGCTCGAGTAGAAAGTATTGATTCATTTCTTAAGAGCAAGAATCTAGGGTTAGTGTGAATCAATAAATTCGAACAACTTCGTAAGTATATTTTTGACAGATAAATCGAAAGGATCCAATCCCGCCAAATTTCCAACCCAAAAGGATAATTTGTTGGAGTTGATAAACCTTTTTGATAACAAAATCAAAATATATTGTGAGAGAGTCAAGTATTTGTATGATTCTTTTCTTTGATAAACAATCACAAAAAGGGTATGTTGCTGCCATTTTGAAAGGATTAAAGATCAACGAAGTAATGTATAAACCTAACGATTCAAAGTAAAGAGATTCCGAAACAAGGAAAGGCCCTTCTTTTTCTCAATTTTATCAACAACTGGATTCGAATAAGAATAAAGAATTCCAATAGAGGTTAAATAAGCCAGACAGGGGGGGGTTAGAGACCACTCAATAAATATAAACTGTTTCTTTTGAGTTATTTGAGATGAGAGTTATTCAACTTGAGTTATGAGTGCAAGTGGTTTTTTCAGGAAAGAAGAATAAGAGCAAAAGGGGCTTAATTCTTAGTCAAATTACTTTAATGATTGATTTTATGGATCTATTTGCCATTAGAATTTTTTCTATCCAGAACTTGAAAAAAAAAAGAAATCATTTTGCTTGAGCCGTACGAGGAGAAAACTTCTTATACGTTTCTAGGGGGGGTATTGTTCATATAATCTATCCCAATGAGCCGTCTATCGAATTGTTGCAATTGATGTTCGGTCCCGAAGAGAAGGAAGAGATCTTCGTAAAGTTGGTTTTTATGATCCGATAAAGAATCAGACTTATTTAAATGTTCCTGCTATTCTATATTTTCTTGAAAGGGGTGCTCAACCTACTGGAACTGTTTATGATATTTTAAAGAAGGCAGAGGTTTTTAAAAAACTTCGCCCTAATGAAACGACATTCACTTAATAAAAAATAAGATACAACAAGAAAGGGACTTGGGCGATTCATTTCATATATAGTTTGAGAGAATCCTTTCTTTCTTATTACCACCCCCTTGCTCTATTCAGACCTCTTTTGTATTGTTCTCGTAGGAGGCTGTGTCTCCTTTAATGATTGATCAAAATAAAAATTTTTGATATAACGATGTCTAGAAAAAAGGATCAAGTGAATAAACCAAGCGAGTTTTATATTGACTAAATAACTAACGGTAGGAATTGGAGCTAGCAATAAACAATTCTGACATTCATTTCAAGTGGATGGTTTTGTTTGAAACTAGACGCAAAAATAATTAATTATTTGACGTATATATAATTATTGATATTTTTTCTACTTCTTTTGTATTTCGATCTACATTCTTTTCGAATCATCTACCTTATTTAGCTAATTTAGATTAGATAGTGCCAATCCAACACAAGGTTTTTTATTTGTTCAATTGATTAGTTTCTTATCTTAAATTTCCAATGAAATTTTTATAATTTCGATTTTTCGTTCTATATATTTATTCTTTTTTTTTAACATACATATTGACAAGAGTGTAGTGAAGAAATATAATTCAAGTGTAAATGGATCCGTTTTTTTCTATTTGTTTGTCCTACATACAAAACACAGGTTTTGTTTTTTACTTTATTCAAAGATTCGTTAAATTTGTTGTGATACAAAACTGTTGTTTATAAGTAAATGGATAGAAAAAAAAAGAATATCTTAAAATATAGAGATAGAAAGATAGAGAAAAAAAATAGAATAAAATAAATATATCTATAATGTAGTGTATGAAAATATCTAAGAAACAGTCTAGTTTTTTATTTGAAAATGTCTTGTATTGTCAGTTGATCTTTTTTTCTTGTTTGCTAATTCAACGTTTTGGTTGGCTTGTCTAATTTCGTTATTTTGATCTCGATTGTATCTATATACTATACTCTCTTTGGGTTGCTAACTCAATGGTAGAGTACTCGGCTTTTAAGTGCGGCTAGGGCCTTTTACACGTTTGGATGAAGCAAGGGATTCGTCCACACCATCGGTAGAGTTTGTAAGACCACGACTGATCCTGCAAGGAATGAATGGAAAAAAGAGCATGTCGTATCAATGGAGAATTATGAAATAATTTTGTTCTTATTAGATCGGTACAAAGATTTTTAGAACGAAACGAAATGAATTCAAAGTTGGGTCGATTGAATACACGGATCGAGCCTTATGGCTCTAATTGTAGGGAAAGAAAAAGCAACGAGCTTATGTTCTTAATTGGAACGATTACCCGCCCTAATTAAACGTTAAAAATAAATTAGTGACTGATGCGGGACGGCTTTTCCAGGAGTGGATTTCCGACTTTTTTGTGAATCCTAACTATTACAATTTTCCATTAGAAAAGAAAATGGAGATGAATGTGTAGAAGAAACAGTATATTGATAAGGATACTTTTTTCCTTTCCAAAATCAAAAGAGCGATTGAGTTGAAAAAATAAAGGATTTCTAACCATCTTCTTTTCTTATCCTATATCTCTTATCCTATAACTATATCGATATAGGTACAAAACCAATTAGATGGAAAAAAGATAGAGAGTCCGTTGATGAGTTTACCTGTTTCCGAGGTATATATTTTTTGTACTAGAATACCTTGTTTTGACTGTATCGCACTATGTATCATTTTATAACCCAATAAACCCTCGACTTTTCTTTTCCGGTCTCATTTTAAATGGAGGAATTCAAAGGATATTTAGAACTAGATAGATCTTGGCAAGAAGAATTTTTATATCCACTTATCTTTCAGGAATATATTTATGCACTTGTCCATGATTCGGGTTTTGCTTTAAACGGGCCTATTTTGTTGTCAAAGCTAACTAAAGGTTATGACACAAACTACAGTTTACTAGTTGTAAAACGTTTAGTTATTCGAATGTATCAACAGACTTTTTTGATTCTTTCTGTTAATGATTCTAACAAAAACGACTTTCTTGGGCACAAGAAAAATTTGTATTCTCAACAGATCTCAGAGGGGTTTGCAGCTATTGCGGAAATTCCATTTTCTATGCGATTAATATCTTCCCTAGAAGGAAAAGAACGCAAAAAATCTCAAAATGTACGACCAATTCATTCAACGTTTCCTTTTTTAGAGGACAAATTTTTACGTTTAAGTTTTGTGTTAGATATATTGATACCTCACCCTGTCCATCTGGAAATCTTAGTTCAAACTATTCGGTACTGGGTAAAAGATACCTCCTGTTTGCATTTATTACGATTCTTTCTTTATGAGTATTGTAATAGTGTTATTACTCTAAAGAGATCTGTTTCCAATTTTTCAAAAAAAAAGAATCAAAGATTTTTATTGTTCCTATATAATTCCTATGTGTGTGAATGCGAATCCATCTTCGTTTTTCTCCGCAACCAATCCTCTCATTTACGATCAACATCTTACAGAGCCTTTCTTGCGCGAGTTTATTTCTACCTAAAGTTAGAAAATTTTGTAAAAGTATTTACTACGCACCATTGGGTTATCCTTTGGTTCTTCAAGGATCCTTTTCTGCATTATGTTAGGTATCAAGGAAAATGGATTCTGGCTTCAAGGGGGACATTTCTTCTGATGACTAAATTAAAATATTACTTTGTCAATTTCTGGCAATATAATTTTTCCCTATGGGTGCAAACAAGAAGACTCTATATCAATCAATCATCAAATCAGCCCACGGATTTTATGGGTTTTCTTTTAAATGTGCGACTAAAGCCGTCTGTGTTACGGAG